TATATTGATATTCTAATAGAGAGAGGATCCATTTCAACTATCTCTCATCGGATGCGTACGTAGATTTCGATTCGATTCTCCCCGCAAAGAGACATCAAAGACTCGGACACCCGCTTCTTATTTATTCAAGATATTACCAACCACTTTCACTTTAGTATTCCATTCCTTGACGGCACATCAAAAATGAGAATTAGCTTCATATAAACCCCGATACCCTTGGAAGCTTGACTTCACAAAAGAACTGAAGTTCTCATGTGACAACCAAGCAGCCTGAAAACGAAAAGGCCTGGCTTGCGAGGATCAACAAAGGAATATGATCAGATTTTGTTCTAGGTAGATGCGCTTCTGGGAAAACTCTTTCCTAGTACAAAGGGCTCTAGTTCATATGCTAGAGCTTTATTCGAGAAAAGAAAAGGGTAAAGGCAACCAACAACGGGACAAATCCAAGGTTGAAATAGACCTGCCTGTCTACTGATGAACGTCTCCAGCTTCTATAACATAGGAAGTGTTGGCAAGACGCCAGAGACCAATCAAAGAAAGCAAAGCAGTAGGGAAAATAACAACAACAAGGATCGAATAAGAAAAGACTAATAGTGAAAAGAAAGAAATCACATCATGAAAACAAACCATATCGAGATCGAGTTTTTTCTAGTCCCGCTATAACATAGAAATTATTCTTCGAATTCAGATGTTGAACTTGCGGATTCCATAGACGTTTTTCGCTTTCCTACCTGCTCCTTCCAAGGACCATAGCTTTCCGTCGCCCTCTGACCTAGCGGTTACTCGTCTATTAACATAGCGCCTTGTGTAATTCTATCAAATTTTTAGCGTTATTCTGGTCTTTCCATTGGTTAAGATGAGAGAGGGCAATGGTTCAACGTGCGAATGAAGTGCCACATTGAATCATGGCTTGTTTGGATCAACTAATCCGAAAGTAAGCGGCAGTAGCAAAGCCAGCCAACTACAACCTTTCTATACTAAACTAAGGCACGTGAAGACCTATTATGAACGCCTTAAACTCTCTTTATCAAACAAAAGAAATGTTCCAGATTGAATAGTATTTTACTTTGAGACCCCAACAGAATAAGTTGCAGACTCACTCGAAATGGCATAAATGCACGAAAGGCATAATGAAAAGTCAAAGTGTACGATAGAACCTAGGTCACACCACTGACAGGGGCGTTAGCCCTTACCCTACTTTTGAAATGAACTACGTTAAAGAGAAAGAGGTTGAACGTATTTTTGTCCCTTTATGATACCACTCCGGACATAGCATAGCTACCGGAAAAAGCAGTCACACCTTCCTCTCCTTTCAGTCTCCCTATTAATTCCCTCTTCTATAATAATAGTAACCGCCCTTGTTCCAAATATAAGTAACTCGTTTATTATCCAAAGCTTTAGTCAATACATCTGCTAATTGTTCTCCAGATCTCACATGCATTAAGGACAGTGTTCCTCGGAGATATTCCTGACGTACAAAATGACAATCGATCTCGATGTGCTTAGTTCTTTCGTGAAACACCGGGTTTGAGGTGATATGAATAGCTGCCCGGCTATCACTCCATAAGCGAGTAGATTCCTTCATTTGAAACCCGATTTCTTCTAACAAGTGACGAGCGCTCATACTCAATTTGGCAAATCTGCACAATGTATTAGAAGTGATAATGGCAATGAATTCAGATCTGGATCCATGAAACAATTTGATGCTGAACTTGGAATTTTGCACCAAACCTCCTGCCCTCAACAGAATGGAAGAGTAGAAAGGAAGCCACATTCTTAACGTTAACGAGCCTTGATATTTCAATCCCATTTGCCTTTTGAGTGTTGGGTGAGTGTGTCCTTACTGCAGCCTATCTCAACAATAGAACGCCTACCCCACTTTTACAAAATAAAACTCCTTACGAAATGTTGTTTGGGTTAGGGCGCCATAAGCGAGTTTCTTACAACTTACTAGCGCTCCGCTTGGGAACGAAGGGGTTCATCAACGCGTTAGTCGACTGCAATACGAGGGCGCGCAGCGGGCTGGTTTTGAGGCCGTGTTGGAGGTCCGGGTGCTTGAGCTATACTCGGTGCCGACTCTTGAAGAGCCTCGGCCCTTCGGGCAGCTTTCTCCTTCGCTCGCTCGTCCAAGTATTACACTCGCTGGTAGCTAACAACGGTGTACAGCGTCAAGCCCTGACTCGATTGGGACTGCTTGAGTGCTTCCTTGGTTTACCATTCAAGATGGTCCAATCCGCGAGTCCCTTGCCATTGGTATTGGTTCGAAGCGTCCTGTTGCCTTTCCTTCCCGGGCCTATGTACCGGTTGTTCTCTCCTTGTTCTCCCACTAGTACTAGGCGGTGCTACTAACACCTTTATCGTTACGTATACTCGGATCCTCAGGAGTTCGTTCTCACAGAGAATTAGGGAGAATCAAGAAGACTACACCAAGGATCGAGTTGGAGAGCTTCACTTGGGGTGGGGGACTCTTTCTATAGATAAGCCGGAGCTACTTTTTCTTTACTTTACATAGTCACCTAATAATCACATTTCTATCCTCAGACGAAAGGGATTTTGGAATATGCTAAGCGGTTGGGTAGAGGTATACTTGGTCGTGATAGTGTGGTCTCTCGAGCCTACCTTTCCTACCACGCTCAACCTCAAAAAGGTGGGTAATTAATGACTAGTTAACACAAACCTCCAATTTCAGTTCATTCGATGCTCTTCACTTTTGTATCAAATAAAAGGGAGAAGAAAAAGGAGCTGCTTCTATATTCAATGTTGGTGAAGAAAGCATCACTCCTGCCAAGGAAAGCAGTGGACTGACTTTCTATCACTTGTGCTACGCAGCTCAAGCTATAGTCTGGAAACTTTAGGGTCTGTAAAAGAGTGTGAGGGCAATTGAATAGCGTGTAAAAAGGATGACTTTGTAAACACTTGGGATAGTCTTTCTGTGCTAGGACAGGTAGGTAGGTTGCTGCTTTCTTAGTTTCTCACCGGGGAAGAAGAAAGTAATAGGCAAAGACTAGGTTCGGTTAGCCAGGAGCTGGTCGGGAAATGGTTGAAAGATTCGATTTTCTCTGTCAATCCTTGCTTTTGCCCTTCTCTTTTCGTGGATCTAGGACCCCGGGAAGTTGTTGAGATTCAGGGTTGAAAGTCCTTGTGTAGACTCGAGTTGCAACTCCTAAAGCAGAAGTAATTGAGAACGTCTCTATCTTTGGCCCTTCTTTTGTATTGAGGAGCGGATCATCATGAGTCAGTCCTTGGCTCCAGTACCACCTCTTTTTGTCACGGCAATTACATAGCGCCTGCCTCTAGGGTAGAATCGAGAGACCTACTGCTACCTCACCTCTGTAGCCTCCCCCGAAACGTGGTGGCCAACAGAGAAGAAAGATTTTCTTTCAACAAGCGTGATGAAAACTGACTTCTTTGTGACTTTAGCCCTTTTGTCCATCTTCGGCTGAAGCCCCGTAAATGCTTCTTATTCGAAAAATGGAGTCCTCTCTCAATTGAATCGATCCTTTTCGTAGCATCAGAACCGGCACGCTTACTGACAGGGATGTTAGATCCTAGACGGCCCCCCTGTAGATCAATTTGAAGCCGAGGTTAGTCCGGCCTTCGCAGGATCGTAACCATGTTTACATTTGTTTAGTCGGTCTGGTGATCGACAATCTCTTCACTGACTGCAGAAGATGGTTCTTGTGTGACTGGTCTCAGCACACCCATTTCCCTGAACGAAAAAATCATTCTTGGGCAACAAGAAAGTCTACGGCCGTAGGTTCACCTTCTGATTCGGGGTTTACGCCGTAGTGGTGTTGAATATACACCGGCTTAGCTTGCGCGGTCTTGGGAAATGGTTGCTTGTCAATCAACATCTCTTTTTCCTTTTCGGGAAACTTCAGCAAGCCTCCATCAATTCCTGTATTGCGTGGCAGAAGGCGGAGCAGTCAGCTGTGGTGTGACTATTACTGGCATGAAACTTTCATACTGCGTTAGCCCTTTATTTAGTGTGTCTAACTGGACTTGATGCTCCGGGGACCCTATTTTATCCAAGCAATCAACGCAATTAACATAGCTCCTTTGAGACATCGTACGTGAAGTCACATGGCCGATTGCCAAATTTTCCTGCAGTACCAGGCTCAACATGGCAGCCTGATTGGGTGGGGCTTTGCGTAGAGCAAGGCAAAGAACTGGCTTAGTGATCTTGATCTCCGCCACCATTGCATCAAGTCCGAATTGCTCTCTGTAATTAAACCAATAAATACAGCGCTCTTTTCGAACTTCCTTTGCGCAGCAAGCGCTCGTGGCGAGTGACCTTGATAGCCAAGTCACAGAGATCATTGAATTGCTGGAGACCAGTGTTGTTTTCTTCGCTGGGCTCAAGGTTCGTGGTCAAGACCGATAACTACGAGCTATTTCCTTACTCAGAAGAGAGTCCGGCACGGTGGCTTTTCTGGCGGGGTTCGGCATGGGCCTCGAGTACAAGCCTGGGGGGACCAATCAAATCAAGTTGCCGACGCACTAGAAAGGCCGAGTTGGCATCCAACAAGTGTGAAGAGATAGCAGCCATGAGCCAGGGACCCGAACGCATAAGAGAGGGGTTAGAAAAGGACCCCGTAGCCCCTGAAAAAGGTGAGCAGCTTCAGTGTGAGCTCGAGTGAACACGGCTTTTGACTTATCTAATCCTTTATTTAGCTAAGGCAATTACATCGCGCCTGACTGAGCTGCCCTAGCTACAAGAGATGCAACGCAAGCCGAGCTAGACAAAGGCCGCGTTGGATGGAATGAAGGTTGCCCAACTTCAATGCAAGGCGCTATTACATAGCCTTGAGTCCTGAACCACAACACACGGTTAGCTCTACTCCTTTGAAGAATAATGATTCCATCTCTCACATGCACTCACCATCTGATGCTTACCTATTGCTCTTATAAAAGGTACTGTACTAGAGAGTGCACCAAGCGGCCTTTCTACCCACTTTATCATTATATCTCCCTTCACAATATATCCCCGGGACACAGAA